ATAAAAAGAATTTTTTTAGAAATTTCTTATTATACAATACACCACATTTTATGTCTGTCAATTGAAGTCTAATCTGATACAACGAAAAAATAAAAAGGGTAGAAAAACTTATTAGATATCATTCCATTGACTGCGGTATCTAATAAGTTCTACCTACTATACTAATTAGTATACTCTAAAAAATTCTACCTACTATTGGATTTGAACCAATGACTCCCGCCGTATGAAAGCAATACTCTAACCACTGAGTTAAGTAGGTCATTTATCACCACCAAAAAAAGACCCATCATTCGGGAATTATAGGTGGAATATTATTTCTAAGCAATACTAATCTGTTAATTAAGAGTAAACAAATCAGAGAGCTATTGTATGGGATTCTGGAATATCTATCTTGACAAGAAATTCTCTATATGTTAAGATCTCTATGACAAGGGCTATAGCTCAGTTGGTAGAGCACCTCGTTTACACGTGCGCCAATGCTTTTCAAGGGAGTCTATTATGCAATGAGCATAATTGATGTTATTGAGAAATCGATGTCTTACTCCATAGATTCTAGGGAACAAGAGAACAATAGCCTGACAAATATTTGGTTCGGTCCGATTTTGGTGTGAATTAAGTTGCCAAATCAAATAGAACCCGCCATTGATTTGATAGTTGATAAGGTAAATACCCATTCAATGCTAGGCATAATGAGTATAAGGGCCTCAAAAGAACCTCTTTTCGTCCTATGAACTTTAAGGTGTATGAAGTTTCATATTCGACTCTTGTAGCGGAGCGATAGAGACTCCATTTAACTTAGGGCCGAAGGCAGACCTAAGTCAAGATAACCCTTCTTTGAAACACTTTGGTATTGCTCCTGGATCAAAATACAAATAATGAATCAGAGCATATGGAGCCATTTCATTATCTTCCTATAAAGAAAAATATGGTGGACTAACTGATCTTTATATCAGTTTATGAAAGAGCCCAATGCAACAAAATGCATGTTGGGTCTTTGAAACAGTTCAAATCATTTCGATAATAATAAGTTTGATCTGTTTTACCGAGAAGGTCTACGGTTCGAGTCCGTATAGCCCTAATTTAATTAATTTATAATTTAATTAATATTATTAATTAATTTAAAATTTAATTTTTAATTAATTAATATTAATATATTAATATTAATATATTAATATTAATATATATATATATATTAATATATTCTATTCATCTATTCAATTTATATATATTCTATTCAATTTATATATATTCTATTCAATTTATATATATATTCAATTTTTTTATATATTCAATTTTTTCATTTTTAGTATGTTTTTCTTTTCTTCAATAGAATGGTCGCTTGTTTTTGTTGGTTGGTCTGGTCCATAGAAATGAAAGCATTATCACACCCTCATCTAATCTAAATGCATAGAGACAGAAAAAAAAAAAAAAAGAATTCCAATAAATAGGTCTAATTCGTATTTGTAAAATCTCGTATCGTATAAAATACGCATCCTTTTTCATTAATTATAGTAAATGAATTCCGTATGACTTTTTTATCTTTTTTTGTCTGTCCATGATCAAAGAGTTTGTGATACACTTTTGCTTTGGTATACCAAATCCCAGTCAATTTATGAAGTGAAAATCATGACATTATTTTGTCTTAAAATTAAATTGCAACCTGACCCAATCAAGTCTAATCTTAAGTCACATGGATCCATCACATATTCTTTTCTTGATCTTGTTTTTTATTTATTTGTGGAATACCCTTGACTAATCATTAATCGGAACAACATAAACCCCATTGATTGATTTACAGATAATGCAGAGATAATGAATTGGTCTTAGATGTATCAAGGATCAAGATTTCTCCCTTTATTTTATATTTTATGAGTTGAGTAGGTTAGTCTATCGAATAATTTGATAGTATGTGATTCTTTCTATCAGAAGTATGTTATGTAGATGATTTATGATTCTGTCAATTCTACCATTCTATTCTTCTTTGCAATCTTTCCGAGTGTGGGTTTGCTCTCAAAACCGTTTCTCGTGTAGGGAAATCTAATTCATTGCTTGGTCTTACCATTCAATTATTAATTGTAATTGCCATAACAAAACAAACAAGTATTTTGCAAATCACGATCTTTCTTTACTTTAATATTAGAGATTCTTAGTACTAGAATAGAAATTGGTCCGAAATGGAATGACTTTTTCGCCCTAAATCTAATGAAATAACTCAAATTTTATTATTTATTTCTGAGAGAGAGGATAGTATAGTAAGTACCTATTTAAAGTTTCGAATTCCTTTGTATGGAAAGTGTTATATGTGTGACTTCTTAATTCAACAGATTGAATCAAATAAATTAAGAAAAATAGAAATAAAATTAAAATATAGGACAAGGGAAGGATAGAAAAAAGTTCGATGCATTAGATTTTTTTGAGTTTCCGTATTCGTATCAAATCAATTTGTATCAAATCAATAGAAGCAATGATCCTCTATCCGGATTTTTATGAAAAGAATCCTTCCACTTCCAATAGAATATGCTAGGAATCCCTAGACATTATATTTTATTATCCCATATACCATATATATATATAGATATATGACTACTGAAAGCGTTTCAGTTTTGATTGAAAAATGGAAATGGAATTCACATTTGATTCCATAAAATTTTTCATAACTAATTATTTTTTATTTTGATTTAAAATTAGAAAATTTAGAAATTATAAATTATATTTAATTTATAAAAATTATATTTATTATATTTATTTATTAAATATTATATTTATTTATTAAAATTATTTATTTATTAAAATTATATTTATTATTAAATTGTATTTATTATTATATTATTAAATTGTATTTATTATTATATTAATATAATATCTAAGTTCTATTATAGGATATAGGAGGATATAAGATAGGGTATAGGACATTTTTTAGGTTTTAGGTTAGTATATTTTAGTTTATTTATTTTTTCTTTATTTTTTCAAATTTAAAATAATTTTCTAAATATTTAATATTTTAATTGAATTTAATTGAATTTCTTTTTAATATTTATTTTTTATTTTTTTATAGAGGATAGAGAATCCGAGACAAAGTGAGAGAGTTTTTTGTGTAAGAGCACCCTACGTCTACAGCATATTAAAATAGAATTCTAAACTAAATAGAATCAAAATAAAAAATGTAAGTGGGATTCCACTAGATGAATCTTTAAACAAGACATGCTCCACAGCAACCAAATTCTAAACAATTTGGTTTGATCAAAATCAATTCTTGTTTTACCAAAGAAGTTCTAGATGAATTGAAAATTCCAATTCGAATCGAATAATTCATCATATTCCACATTCTTAATAGGAGTACGGTACATTTATGTTTCTGCTTCACGAATATGATATTTTTTGGGCATTTCTAATAATATCAAGTGTTATTCCTATCTTGGCATTTGTAATTTCCGGAGTTTTAGCCCCTGTTAGTGAAGGGCCAGAGAAGCTCTCTAGTTATGAATCGGGTATAGAACCCATGGGGGATGCTTGGTTACAATTCCGAATCCGCTATTACATGTTTGCTCTCGTTTTTGTTGTTTTTGATGTTGAAACAGTCTTTCTTTATCCGTGGGCAATGAGTTTCGATGTATTGGGTATATCTGTATTTATCGAAGCTTTAATTTTCGTGCTTATCCCAATTGTTGGTTCAGTTTATGCATGGCGAAAAGGAGCATTGGAATGGTCTTAACTGAATATTCAAACACTCAAAATAAAAAAGAAGGAAAAGATTACATTGAGACAGTTATGAATTTAACTGAGTTTTCCTTACTTGACAAAACAACCACCAATTCAGTTATTTCAACTACACCGAATGATCTTTCAAATTGGTCAAGACTTTCCAGTTTATGGCCACTTCTATATGGTACAAGTTGTTGTTTCATTGAATTTGCTTCATTAATAGGTTCGCGATTCGACTTTGATCGTTATGGATTGGTACCAAGGTCGAGTCCTAGACAAGCAGACCTAATTTTAACAGCCGGCACAGTAACAATGAAAATGGCTCCTTCTTTAGTGAGATTATATGAACAAATGCCCGAACCAAAATATGTCATCGCTATGGGGGCATGCACTATTACGGGAGGGATGTTCAGTACTGATTCATATAGTACTGTTCGTGGAGTCGATAAGTTAATTCCTGTCGATGTCTATTTGCCGGGTTGCCCACCTAAACCAGAGGCCGTTTTCGATGCTATAACGAAACTTCGTAAGAAGATATCTCGAGAAATCTTTGAAGATAGAACGGTGTCTCAAGAGGAAAATCGATGTTTTACTACCAATCACAAGTTTTCTGTTCGACGCAGTACTTATACTGGAAATTACGATCAAGAATTGCTCTATCAATTACCATCTACTTCAGAGAAACCTTCTGACAAATTTTTCAAATCCAAAAGTTCAGTATCTTCCCACGAATTAGTGAATCAGGCAGGGTTCCTTTGTGCAGAATAAAATAAGAAAGAAAAGGATCAATCTTTAAAAATTTCATTGTAAATGTGAAATACTCATATATCATATATATAACTCATATATCATATATATATATATAAATGTGGGAGAAATCAAGAAAATGCGGCAGGATCGTTTATCTGATTGGTTAGTCAAGCATGAGCTAGTTCATAGATCTCTGGGCTTCGATTGCCGAGGAATAGAAACTTTACAAATAAAAACGGAGGATTGGGATTCCATTGCTGTCATTTCATATGTATATGGTTACAATTATTTACGTTCTCAGTGTGCCTATGATGTATCACCAGGCGGATTTTTAGCCAGCGTATATCATCTTACGAGAATACAGTATGGCATAGATAAAGCAGAAGAGGTATGCATAAAAGTATTTGCCCCAAGGAATAATCCTAGAATCCCGTCTGTTTTCTGGATTTGGAAAAGCGCCGATTTTCAAGAACGTGAATCTTATGATATGTTGGGAATCTCTTATGATAATCATCCTCGTCTTAAACGTATCTTGATGCCTGAAAGTTGGATAGGTTGGCCCCTACGTAAGGACTATATTACCCCCAATTTCTATGAATTACAAGATGCGCATTGAATAAGAAGAAACTAATGTTCCCTTAACGTATACGACACGGTTCCAGATTGCATTGAAGTCAAGGAACTTTTTTTTACGTTCTATTCAACATGAAAGAGAGTAACTGGACTCTAATTCGTATTATGGATAGCCTAAAGAAGCTTCATTCATATTCTCCAATTTTGAAAAGAGGCTATCCATTTTCTATGAGCAGAAAAAATAGGCTGAGGCTGAATCAAAAAAGTTCCGCACCATGAACTTTGTACCGCGCACATAACTTAGATGGACCCAAAAAATTACGTAAGCAAAAGTGAAGGAAATATAAAAAAGAAAATATAAAATTCAGAAAAAAGGGATTTGATTTGTACTGTGTCTAAAATGCATTCTGTCTATTGCCATCCTTCAACTCTCTAGACTTTTCCGTTTTTTTTTTTTTAACTTCTCTTTTTTGTTTTGGATATATTATATGATATGAAGACTTCATATTTTTTTGAGTGAGAGAAAACGCAGCATGAAGAAACAAGAAAGAAAAAAAGGAGCAAAATTTCACTTTGTTCTTTATTATAGCCAGACATTTATTTTTTTACCGATTTTCAAAAAGAGGGAGGATATCTAAATGAATAAAATAAGTACGTATCATACTCTAAACTATTAACGAATATATATCCCGATCCTATCTATCTCGATGAATTCGTATGAATATCTACCCAATACATTATTTACGTGTCAGGAACCAGATTTGAACTGGTGACACGAGGATTTTCAGTCCTCTGCTCTACCAACTGAGCTATCCCGACTATTTCCCGCGCATCATCCCATCCTAGTAGAGTACTTGTATCTATGTCAATAGAATAAAAAGGATTAAATAAAAAGTAGTAAAAAATTTGACCTAGTAAGTGTAAGGATAATGATATGGATTATGAATGATATGATTCAATAATAGGGATTCCTTGCCATATATGTGCATTTGAACAGGTATTGTATCTATGCAAATTGAGATAAGATACAAGGATTCTTATTCGGATCCATTTGTAAAAGAGTAAAGTGAATGAGAAAGGTAATCTGAACTGAACAAAAAAAGAATAAATAAATACTTAGGAAGTAAAGGAAGTAAAATGGGCTTTTTAGTGGGGATAGAGGGACTTGAACCCTCACGATTTCTAAAGTCGACGGATTTTCCTCTTACCATAAATTTCATTGTTGTCGGTATTGACATGTAGAATGGGACTCTCTCTTTATTCTCGTACGATTAATCTTTTAAAACAAATGATCTATCAAACTTTGGAATGAATGATTTAATCACTGATTATTCGATTCTTCCTTCAACTCACATTGGAATGGATTTCCACAATAACTATGAATTATTTATTAATAGTTATAAATATTTAATCATAATAAATATAAATTTATTTATATATTTATATAATATAAATTTCTATTTATATATTTATATATATAATAATAGAAATAAATATATATATATTATTATGGTTATGGAGGTTATGGATTCTTATAGATTCAGATCATGATTAATCATTTGATATATCAATATGTATATATATGCATATATTAGGTATATAGGACCATCCTTTCTGTAATTTCGATAGAAAGATTCCTGCTACCAAAGAAACGTAGTCAACTCTATTCGTTAGAACAGCTTCCATTGAGTCTCTGCACCTATCCTTTTTCTTGTTTTATTCTAGTTTATTAATATAAACCCCTATTTTCTCAACAAAAACAATAAGGATTTGGCTCAGGATTGCCCATTTTTAATTCCCGGGTTTCTCTGAATTTGGAAGTTATCACTTAGCAGGTTTCCATACCAAGGCTCAATCCAATCAAGTCCGTAGCGTCTACCAATTTCGCCATATCCCCCTTTGATACCAGGATCCTGTTGGAATTCCATCCATCTCTTTCATTTATTTTGGACTTGGAGCCCTTGAATTCATTAGATAATTATTTTTATATGGAAAGAAAAGTGTATGCTATCATTTGATTCTTTTGGCTCTCCTCGATCAGTTCATCCCTAGTGGATAAATTTTGTTTCAATCAGAAATGATTCTATCATTGATGTATTTGCAATTCAATATGGATAGATATATCCCACATATATATGTTTCTTCCTACCTTTCGTCTTTACAGCGTGATTCGGAATAGTAGAACGGTCGATATTCATTCTTCTTTTTTTCGTCCTATCTCCTCCTTGTTCGAATCAAATCCTAAGAATGTCTCATTCTAATTTGGATTATATCTTTCTTTTCTTTATCTTTTCTTAGACCGGATTTGTTATAATAATCCGCTATACTATAGCTATAATAGAATTATAAATTTATAAATTATATTTTATAAATTATTTTATAAATATAAATTAAATATAAATTATTTTATAAATTATTATAAATTATATAAATATAAATTATATAAATTATATAATTTTTTAATTAATCTATTTATATTTAAATTTAATTTCAATTTTTAATTATATTTCTTTCAATTTTAATTTTTAATTATAATTTTTTAATTCTATTTATATAAAATAATAGTTATTAGTAATATATTTATATGTCTATTAGAAAAATAGAATTCTATTTATATACTCATATACGTACTCATATTTACTAATTATTAAATTAGTCATTATCTTTATTAGACTAGTCATTATATATTATTAAGAACTATAGAACTATGAACTATATGGTTCTAGGTCATATTTTTATTATTAAAGAACTATACGGTTCTAGGTATATTATTAAATATATATATTTATATATTTATTTATTTATATATTTATTTATAGTATAGTTGATATGAAATATAGTTGATATGAAATTTTTTTAAATTAAAGTTGTCTAATAGCTACGATAGGGTAGTCTCCTCAATTTCTATATACTATTACATGTTATGTATGCCCGCTTAGCTCAGAGGTTAGAGCATCGCATTTGTAATGCGATGGTCATCGGTTCGACTCCGATAGCCGGCTTTTTCTCTATCGATTTTTCCATGATAGATAATCTTTCCTATTCTTTTTTTGTTGGATCACCGATTTATCTATTATGTTATGGTAACTTACAATTATGAATTAAAAATGGATTGGAACAATTAGATCTCTACAGAACAAATCATAAAATGGAACCTCAACTTGCTATCAACTTTTTATATATACAAAAAATATATACAAAAATCTGGATATTGATACAATTTATTTTATTCTACTTTTAGTATTTATTTCTATTGTAATACCTCAGTAGATTTAGCTTTATTTTTGTTTATCCTTTAGTTCAGTCTTAATTTAGATTTTTCTTTGAAAAATGAAATTTCAATAAAAAAAGGAGTCTTTATGTCTCGTTACCGAGGACCTCGTTTCAAAAAAATACGCCGCCTGGGGGCTTTACCAGGACTAACTAGTAAAAGACCTAGATCCGTAAGTGATCTTAAAAACCAATTGCGTTCTGGAAAAAAATCGCAATATCGTATTCGTCTAGAAGAAAAACAGAAATTGCGTTTTCATTATGGTCTGACAGAACGACAATTACTTAGATATGTGCATATCGCCGGAAAAGCCAAAGGGTCAACAGGTCAGGTTTTACTACAATTACTTGAGATGCGTTTAGATAACATCCTTTTCCGATTGGGTATGGCTTCCACCATTCCCGCAGCCAGACAATTAGTTAATCATAGACATATTTTAGTTAATGGCCGTATAGTGGATATACCAAGTTATCGTTGCAAACCCCGAGATATTATTACTGCGAAGGATAAACAAGGATCGAAAGCTCTGATTCAAAATTATATTGCTTTATCCTCCCAGGAGGAATTGCCAAAGCATTTGACTTTTGACTCATTCCAATATAAAGGATTAGTAAATCAAATAATAGATAGTAAATGGATCGGTTTGAAAATAAATGAGTTGTTAGTCGTAGAATATTATTCTCGCCAGACTTGACGAAAATAACAAAAAAAGTTCAAAGAATTTTGTCTTTTTTCTTTTCACTAAAATAAACGGATCTAAGGACCTTGATCCGCATTTTTCTCATTCACGTATCACAAATAGATCAGATCCGCAGTATAATTTATTTTTTTTATTCTTTTTCCAATATTTTACGCACCACAGTAATAAGGAATAGAGAATTTCTATCAAATAAAGTTGTTATTGCAGGAATGATCGTATCAATTGTTATTTGATTTAATATGATACGTTGTACTCAGTGACGTTGATGAATTAAGAAAAACAAACGGAAAGAGAGGGATTCGAACCCTCGGTAAGCAAAAGCCTACATAGCAGTTCCAATGCTACACCTTCAACCACTCGGCCATCTCTCCTACATAATCTCTCTTATTATTTACCAGAAACCGAGTGAATAGCGAGTGATTTATACATATTATTGCAATACAGTTACAACAAATAAATGAAATGGTTCCATAGGAAAAATTCCTTTAAAATTTCCTATTTCTAAACAACAACTTCTCTCATCAGCTACCCCATACCATAGATTTTTTACAAATTCCAAAATTGTCTCATAGATTTTTCTATGTCAATTGTACGGGGTGGTGTATCCATATTATATATACAAACAAAACAGACGCTTACCTTACTCTATTTTATCGTGGAATGATTATTTCGTTCTTTTTGTTTTTTGGATCATAACCAAATAAAGAGTTATTAGAATTTAAAATAAAATAAATAAAGTCTTTGATTATTCAACTTAGGTGAAGTAAGTTTCGTTCATTGGTTGGTATACTAGGAAATTAGGATGAAATCCAATCTGATTCCAATATTTCATATCTTTCCTTGCCCAATCCAAACAAAAAAGAGCAATTTGAACGGAAAATCCACATCTTTCTTTCTAATTAGTCCGTTTTTATGTTATTTCGTACTGTACAATTCTTTTCTTTTGTTTGTGGGATCATTTTCCCCTAACCTAAGGGAAAATGAAAAGACTTATAGAATGGATT